AGGAATTCGAACAACCGCTTCAAATACAGTATCAGGAAGTACCGTTTGTGGAACCTCAATATCCACGGGCTTACTAGCTAAATGGCAATTGGCACATACAATACGCCCAGTTGCTTCTCGTGGATTTTCATAACCCTGCTGCGCAAAAATCGGATATGCACTTGAAATGGATGTCCGAGTTATGATATATATCATGAGCGATACGGAAATAGATCGAGTAATCTGTTCCTTTATCCAAGAAAAAGTATTTCTAGTTTGCATGGTCTAATCATTGATCCGAAAATTTCTACAATAAATGAGGTAGGTCACTAGTATAGTTCCCTATCCACGATTCTGCTATTTACTTTACTGAAATCATTTTATGGGAATACGATAGGATGAAGATGAAAATCCTCCGGATAGGAAGTTTTTAATGTTTATGTAGAACTACAAAGTAAGAAACATTCTAATTGGATTAGATTAATCTCGCTAGATCGTTTATCAATCATTCATTGAATGATAAATAACTACAAGTGAGGGAGATACGCGATTTAAATAACGGAAAATCCAATATTTAAAAATAGTATCGAGAATAACTGGAAAGGTGGAAACAAGACCAGATATAATTTGATCATTATGAATAAACCCAAAATCTTTGTAGACAGAACCAATCATTAGTTCCCAACCATGGGGCGAATGAAATCCGATACATAAATCGGTTAATAAAAGAATCAAAAAAGCTTTGACTGTGTCACTTAAATTAGATAGGAATTCCTGAGCCCAAGAGTTAAGAATAACAAGTTCTTCATTCCCGAAAATAGAATAACCGCTTAGAATAATAAAACAGATTATATTTGTTGAGAAGTGCAAAAACGTATGGATACGACCCTCATTGTGTATCTTTATTAATTGGATCGTTTCTTTGTGGATTCCTATAGGAATCTTTTGTAGATGTGTCTCCGAATAGTCTTTGATCATTTCGTCCAAAAAGAGGATTTCCTCCAATTCTATGAACTTTTCTAGAATACTTTTTTCTTGAATATCATTCAAAAAAATTTCGGATTGACCAGTATTCGAACAATTCGTAACCCAAGATTCCATACCTTTAGTAAATAAGAGAGAAATCCACCAAGGTAAAAATACTATATATGTAAGATACAAAAGAGGAGTGAAGGCTTTCTTTTTTTCCATTTATCACCTTTTTAATTAACCCACTTCACTTCATGACTCCATGTGATCGAATATTTATTTCAAACATGAGTTCTAGACAAGGTATCAAACTATTTTATTTTTATTTGTTTGAATCTAGAAAGAATACAGAAATAGACTCGACTTCGAATTCAAATGAAGAAATAATCCAAAATATTGTTTCCAAATATCTTAATTCAGCAAATTCCAAACAAGTGTTTCTTTTTGATGAATGACCGAAAAAAGTACTTTCTTTTACTTTAAGGAATGAATATTATTCAGATTTTGAGACGAAAGAACTCCTTTTCTATCAAAATATCCAATATTTCGAAAAAATTCCAACGAAAGGATAAAATTAAAGGGTCGATTGACAAAACAAAAAAGGAAATAATTGACAAGATATGATTTATCTGCATCTAAAGTATCACGTCCAACAAATATGGAACTTCAAAAAAAGAGCAATTCCTTTCTTTCGAAATCGTTTGCTATATGAAATAGATTGAATCTCGTAGTTTAATTTCTTACTTGTTTCAATTGAGTTGCATGAATTTGGATACGCATAAAAAAACACAAAAAAGTTGTTTTGTTTTATGGTTGTTATATATACATCGACTTTGGCTGGACTGAACGTTCTGGCGAAACTTCAGTTAAGTTATGTTATAGAAAAAAGAGGATTCTTGCATTTTTTCCCTCCTGCCGAGAAAACATTCATTTTTTAGACGCAGCTCTTTTTCTCAAAAGACTTCAATTGGTACGTGCAAGAAATAGGCCAATTCCGCGGCTTTTTGTTCCATTTCTCGCGGAGTCAAATTCTCATCAGTACGGGTCAACGGAATAGCCCCCCGGCCTCGGATGTCCATATAAAGGACACGACGAGCATAAATACCCTCTTTAACTTCTATTCTAACGGATTGAATATCTTTTATAAGGAATCGGAGGAATATACGACGATTTTTTCCAGGAAATCCCCAACGAAAAATACACACCTTTCCTTCCCTTCTATCGAATCGATCATAACCACTACCTACATTCCAGGAAATGGTGCACCACAAATAGGAACTAATAAAGAGACCCGCGATCCCGTAGAAAGACATCACGATCCCTTGTGGAAAAAAAATGATTTGCTGAGGCGGAACAAAAGATATCAAATTTTTACCAAGATAACTGGAAGTTCCAACCAATAAGAATCCTAATGAACCTAAAAAAACGATAAGGGCCCAACAAAAATTACTTAGTTTTCGAGACCCCGTTATAAGTTCTATCCATATATGTTCTGATCGCCAACTCATACTTGATCCGATTGCATTTTATTGGAATTGAGAGAATACCCCAAATGATTTTGACTTTACTTTATTTTGTTTCCGAAGGAACTTTCATCAACTAGCACTAGTTTGATATGAACTAGCACTAGTTTGATGAGAACCTTTAGGAGTAATTCATCAAATTGGTTAAATCTAAAATAATAACATACCCTTCGTATGCGTAGGCTCCCAATAGACATTATTGATATACATATAGATCTACCAACTTTACATTTTAGGCATCGGGCGATCCGGATCTATTTGAAACTAGCTAGAATTCATTTACCCATAGATCATTTTCTGCCGGCATAAGAACTTTTCTTTTATGTTCGGCGGAAATCACATGTTATACCATATTTCATTTCCCACAATAAATATCTGTGTTATGCTACAAGTCTAAGTTTCAAAAAAAAACGGATAAGGTTGAGCCCCTCAGATCTAAACAATCTTGTTTTTTTGAACATGAAGAAATAAAGAAGCCATTGCAATTGCCGGAAAGACTAGGCCTACTAAAGGCACAAAAAGAGAGGGAAAATTGAAAGTTGTCATAAAATGGGGTACCTCGATTTACTATTTGGATTTGCACCTGTTTTTTTATTATAAATCATATTTATATTGATTATAATTAATAATTGTATTTATATTGATTATAATTAATAATTGTAATTATTCGAAATTCGTAGTTATTATTAATTAATTCAATTTGAAAATTCTTATTCGATAGATAAGTATCTCCATATCTAATCTAAGTGATAAAATAAGTCCAAGGAATGTAGAATTAAATAAATGGACTTATTCATCTATCTACATGAAAGATATGTATGATAATCAACTTGATTAGTTTTCTTCATTTCTTTGTGTTTTATTCTTGGCTTATAATTTTTAAAATTAATAACGAAAAGATTTCTTACAAATTATGGAAAGATTTGTTAGAATGCAAGACAACTGGAATTTTTCTTTGTAGTGAAATGGGATTTTCGGGAGATGGAGAAAGATACAAAACTGTATATCTATCTTTCTTTTTTATATTTTTCTATTTGATTAGAATTAGATACAGATACGTAAGATGAAATTCATTTTATTTGCCTAAATTCACAAAAGGAAGAACTCGCACTTTTCTCTTGTTGATGATGATAGAGACTTGTTAATCTTAATTTAGTAATCTAGATAAAAAAGAGTTATCCGCTTGTTTGGTTTGCTACAAATAAAATAATTGAACTTAGTGCACTCTACTTGATTGAATTGGAATTCAAAGGAAAGAAGGCGTGGAACTTAAATAACTCAAGCAGAACGCTTTTTAAAAGATTACGTGGTACGATTAGGTCGAATAAGCCCTTCTGGAATAAATATTCAGCCGCTTGTGAACCTTCGGGTACTGTTTTATTCAATGTTTGTTCAATTACTCTTTTACCCGCAAATGCAATGTAGGAATTTGGTTCGGCAATAATGATATCTCCCAACATACCAAAACTAGCGGTTACCCCACCAGTAGTAGGCGATGTAAGGATTGATACATATAATAACTTTTTATTTGATTGATAATCATATAAGGCAGACGCTATTTTAGCCATTTGCATCAAGCTTAAACTTCCTTCTTGCATGCGCGCCCCTCCCGAAGCACACACTATAATAAGAGGTAGAAATTGATCGGTAGCGGACTCAATCAAACGGGTGATTTTCTCCCCCACTGCGGATCCCATACTACCTCCCATAAACTGAAAATCCATAACTCCAATTGCTATGGGAATACCGTTTAGTTGACCTACGCCTGTTTGAACAGCCTCAGTTAATCCTGTATTTTTTTGATAAGAATCAATACGATCTTTATAAGGCTCCTCCTCCGAATGAAATCCAATGGGATCCAGAGAGACCATGTCTTCATCCATAGGATCCCAAGTGCCGGGGTCGATCAAAACTTCGATTCTTTCTGAACTACTTATTTTCAAATGATATCCACATTGTTCACAAATATTCATTTTTGAAATCAACAATTTCTTATAATTTAATTCATAACAATTTTCGCATTGAAGCCATAAATCCTTGTATTTTTGAGTTGCATCGAGATCATTAGAGCTTTCTTTTAGAGTGAAATCACTACTCTTCGCGTCGGTTTCACTACCAGTTCTACCTTTCTCAAAAACGCACTCGGAAATGTAACTGTCACTACTATCACTTACAATGGACGTATCAACGCAGATTTGAGACTGAAGATAACTGTCAATGCAACTAGTAATGTGATTATTCCAACTAGATTGAGTATCATACATGTAATGATTGTATAAGGAATCTTCACTCGTAGATCCACTATTCATATAACTAAAATTGCGATAACTAGAAAAAGAACTTTCTAGTTCACTCAGAAAAGAATGATTGTTCTCAATTTCAAAAATATGATTTTCAATATCAAAATAGATAGAAAAACTGTTTCCATTACTATCCCTAACTAAAAAAGTATCATCCGAGATGAAATTCCGAATGTCTTTGACGGCAAATAAACGACTGACATTACTGTAACTAGAATTGTCATGACCC